CAGCCGATTCTTGAAATGAACAACTCACACACACTCCCTTTCCAAAAAAGATCAATACACCGACAACTACACTTAGATTTATTGGATTTGTTGCTAAAATATCAGTATTAAACCCGAAACTCCCGGCGGATGGCCAGTGACCCAAGTAAACGAAAGAATCGGTTAAATTTTTCATATAATCTCCTTAAACTCTAAAAAAAGAACTCTGTCCTTTTTTTTTTATTCTTTTTATTTTCAAAAAAAAGAAAATTGAATTTAATAATTTAATTTACCTATTTGGATATTTGTAAACAGAATCAAAAACCTATTCTATTTACAAATGTATTTTCAAAAATTTTTAATTTTCAATAATAATAATGAGACTTATTAGAATTAAGCTAGAATTTGAGACCAAGTTTTATGTCAATTTCAAAAAACCTAAACCTACTTTTTTCGCAACACTCCTTAAAAAAAAAGTTTCCATTAAACTAAAAGAATAAGGGGAAGGAAGAAAGCGAATCGATGTGCTAATTCCCCATCCTCAAATTAGTCCTTCCCAAGGATTGTTGTCTCAATGAATAATTGTAGGAGTTCAATCTTGATAGAATTAAAAAAACTACGAAAAAAATCCAGAATTTTGTGATTTCTAGGATTAAACAAAAGGATTCGCAAATAAAAGCGCTAATGCTACAACCAGCCCATAAATTGTTAAAGCTTCCATAAAAGCCAAACTAAGCAATAAAGTACCTCGTATTTTTCCTTCTGCCTCAGGTTGTCTCGCGATACCTTCGACAGCTTGACCCGCAGCTGTACCTTGACCAACTCCAGGTCCAATAGAAGCAAGCCCAACAGCCAACCCAGCAGCAATAACCGAAGCAGCAGAAATCAGTGGATTCATGATAAGTTCCTCACACCAAAATAAAGAAATAGTTAATGATACAATCATCCAATGACTTAGGACGTAATTATAAGTAAGTAATCGCTAAGATTGATCCAGCCAAAATAACCAAAAACTTGAATTGAAATAATATAATAATATTATTGAATCATAAGAATTACTTTGATAGTAGTTCCTATCCACGGGATTTTTGCAAATTCATAATATATATACGACTTTTTTATGCCATTTCTTTTTTGTGAACCATTGTTTGAATTCTTCGTTCTTTTTTTTATCGTTTTTTCAGCCAATTCACAGATAAAAAGGAAGAACTTCTAATCGAAGACCTATCTAAATCGAAATACACAAAAGTAGTAGGGCAGATTATAGAGATCTTTAACTCATATATACCTAGTCAATATCAAATATCACATATACAAGTGTTTCTTACATAACGTAAACCAACTATTCTATAATTTGGCTAACCTAAAAAAGAAAGAATATTTGAAAAAAAAAATAGTTATAGTTAATGATGACCTTCCATAGATTCACCTATATAAGCCGCAGCTAAAGTGGCAAAAATGAGAGCTTGAATCCCGCTTGTAAATAATCCAAGGAACATGACAGGTATAGGAACCACTAAAGGTACTAAAGAAACAAGAACAACAACGACTAATTCATCGGCTAATATATTTCCGAAAAGTCGAAAACTAAGTGATAGGGGTTTTGTAAAATCTTCTAAGATGTTAATGGGTAAAAGAATTGGAGTTGGTTGAATGTATTTACTGAAATACCCTAATCCTTTTTTGCTAAGACCCGCATAAAAATAGGCTACTGATGTGAGTAAAGCTAAAGCAACCGTCGTATTTATATCATTCGTTGGTGCTGCTAACTCCCCTTGAGGTAACTGGATAATTTTCCACGGTAAAAGGGCTCCTGACCAGTTAGAAACAAAAATAAATAAAAACAGGGTTCCAATAAAGGGAACCCATGGACCATATTCTTCTCCAATCTGGGTTTGACTCACGTCTCGAATGAATTCAAGGACAAATTCAAAGAAATTTTGGCCGTCAGTTGGAATGGTTTGTGGATTGCGAATCGATAGAACTGCGGAACCTAATAAGATAGCAATTACAACCCAAGAAGTAATAAGGACTTGGGCATGGACCTGGAAACCGCCTATTTGCCAATAGAAATGTTGGCCTACTTCTACACCCGATATCTCATATAACCCTTCTTTTATTAGTGTGTTGATGGAACATGATAAAACATTCATATTGCCCTCTGACAGAAATAAGAACTTTAAATTATTTTGATTCAAGATCCCCCTTTTTTTTTTTACTTATTTACTTGAATTTTATATTTTCGTTTTGGATACCAACTAAACTAATCACACAATATCCCCAGTTTTTTTATCTCTTTTTCTTTTGTACGATTCAGGAGTAGTAACCGATTTTTGAAATCGAAATACAGGGAGCCCCTCCCTCAAAAAAAATTGATTTATTTATCTTATTATTAATCAAGAATTTTGTATATAGCTAGAACGACCCTCACAAATTGCGAATACTAATTTGTTCAGAATGAATCGAATTGAAGCTATAGCGTCATCATTTGCTGGAATAGAAATATCCGCGAGATCGGGAT